TTTTTTAATTATTAGTTTTCTTAAAAATAATACCTGTAGGCTAAAGACTAATTACTTATTTCTTTTCTTTTTCTTTTATTGACCCCAACATGTTAATATTTGCACTAATAGTACGTAAATGTAACTCGCTGTTCAAACAACTATTCAGAGTTCCTAGAGCTCCCCGTAAGGCTTGTTGAAAAACCCGTTGTCGGACTTGATTAATCACTCTTTGCTGTTCAAACTGAATAGTTTCATTTTTGTAATTTTCTAATTGTTCTAGAGTCTTATAACTTGAATTAATTAAATTCAACTTTTCTTTTTCTATCTCAGAGTATCCATTCACTCGAAACTGATCTGCTTCCAGTTGAACTTTCTGTAAGCGAGCCCGTACTTTTTTCAACTGTTCAATGGCCCCTCCACGCAGTTCTTCTGAATTTCGAATAGTATTCAGGATCCTCTGTTTCCGATTATCTAATAAATCACTTAATGAAAGTAGATTATATTTACATACATGTCATAACTTCCATAACCCCTTCCCGAACCAAACATGAATCTTTCAATTCATTTGGCTCTCACGCTCAATTACTTAGAAATTAGTAATGATTCTCATTTCTTTTTATATAATATAATGTATAATGTAATGAGCCTGTCCCCTCTTTTTTGTTCATATTCAAAAAAATATATAAACTAGCACCGGATAAAAAGATTTAGAGGACTCTTCTGACAAAAAATATGTATATGTAATTGTCAACAAAGTTGTTTCTTTTGTTTATGAAAATCCAAAAAAATTTTATTACTTATACATAACACATAGGTCGTCACTTCAGCATTGAATAAAATAAAAGGGGGCATTTTGCCCTCTTTTACAATAAGTTACAAATAAGTCGTTCAAATCGTTTTATCATCTATCAATAGGAGTGTTATCTATCGATAAAATATTCATTTTGAACCACCTCTATATTAACATATTGGTAGAAAGAGTACCATGCTGCATCTAGACTTCAAAGAGTTTGTTTTAACCATATTATATTAAAGGTCCCGTGTTATTGGTTGCTAGAGAATCAAGGTAGGTTTTACCAATGAATTGAATCACGAAATGCTATGTTTCTTCCATAAAACATAAATTTTTTATATTTAGTCCGAAGTAATTCGCGCAATCGTGCACCTTTCTTTTATTTCCTAGTTAGAACGAAAAGGGTACAGCTGGTTGTATCCCGCCGATTCCTGAAATAAACAACTCGCACACACTCCCTTCCCAAAAAAGATCAATACACCAAGCACTACACTTAGATTTATTAGATTTGTTGATAAAATATCGGTATTAAACCCGAAACTCCCGGCGGATGGCCAGTAGCCCCAAGAAAGGAAAGAATCGGTTACATTTTTCATATCATCTCCTCGTATGGATAGACTAACTAGATCGACTAAAAAATTGACTAGAGTCATTTTTGTATCACTTCGCACCTCTTTTTTCCTTTCTTGTTCTGTTTCTATTGGGAAATTGTGAAATGGATTTTATTTATGTGAACTATCCCCCCGTTTCAAGACTTAATTTCTTTTGGAGTAGGAACGGGAAGGGTGAAAGCGAGGCGGGATACTAATTCCTCACCCGCAAATCCAACCTTCCCGTAGGTTATTTTCTTTTGTCAACGACGACATAATTCTACGAATGAAATCTTGATATAATTTGAAAAATCAAACGACAAGTCCAAGGCAATAAATATATATTTTGTATTTCTAATATTAAACAAAAGGGTTCGCAAACAAAAGGGCCAATGCTACAACCAGTCCATAAATTGTTAAAGCTTCCATAAAAGCTAGACTAAGCAATAGAGTACCTCGTATTTTGCCCTCCGCCTCAGGCTGTCTCGCGATACCCTCTACAGCTTGACCCGCAGCAGTCCCTTGACCAACCCCCGGTCCAATAGAAGCAAGTCCTACAGCCAACCCAGCAGCAATAACAGAAGCGGCAGAAATAAGTGGATTCATGATAAGTTCCTCGTACCAAAAAAAGAAATAGTTAATGATACAACCACCCAACGAATTATGACTTAATTATTACGATTACGTTGTAGGATTCATCCAATCCAATAGAAGTAACTAAGAACTTCTAGTTGAAATAATAGTATTAGTGAATCATCAGAACTACTTCGATATCTCCTTTTGAGTTTCTATCAGAAGAGTCTTTTGGAATCCATACAACTTTCGCTCTTCCGTTTATTGGTTCCGAACTGGTATTTGAATTTTTCCATCTTTTTTGTAATTTCATCGGTTTTTTCATTCAATTCACAGTAACAAGTAAACGGAAAGTAAAGGACTTCTATTCTATTGCTGAAAATGAGAGGGGTAGGGTCAAAGGAATCTATCTTTAATTAATATATACCCAGTCAATATGTAATATCACATATACCTGTCTTTCTTCCATAACGTAAACCAACTGTTTATCTTCGATTCAATAGGATAGGATTTGAGAATCAATTTTCGAAATATCTCCAAGAGTTGACTTTTTTTTAGCTATTAAAATTCCATATAACTACCTCCTTCGAACCAACTTTTTATTTCCTTTTTGTAAATTATTTTCCCTCTTCCCTTTTGTTTATCATTATTTCAACGGATCCAATCTAACTACACAAATTGATTAGTCAAAATCATCCGCTCTTTTCTCCTTTTTTTGAATCACATGTCCTAGACATATACTCCAAGCATTCTTATATTTTATTTCAATTAGTTGAAATAAAATATAAGAATAATGGGGTATAAATAGAATATTCGTTGAGGGGGGTATGCTAATAAGTGGACGGAAGATAACTTTAGGAAAAAGATCATTTTTTTTGTCTCTTTCCCTTTTTTTTGCAACTCTATAATATCCTACTATCTAATATCGTACTTTTTTTGGTTTTGCTACCCCTTTCTATCGTATATGACGTAGTTATATATTCCTTAAGTAAATTATTTTGAACCAAACGCCTGTTGTTATTTATTGTTTTGAAAAAAACAACAAGACTTTTTCAATGATGGCCTTCCATGGATTCCCCTATATAAGCCGCGGCTAGGGTTGCAAAAATAAGAGCTTGAATACCACTTGTAAATAATCCAAGGAACATAACAGGTATAGGAACCACCGAAGGGACTAAAGAAACAAGAACAACAACGACTAATTCATCAGCTAAGATATTCCCGAAAAGTCGAAAACTAAGCGATAAAGGTTTTGTGAAATCTTCTAAGATGTTAATCGGTAAAAGGATTGGAGTTGGTTGAATATACTTCCCGAAATACCCCAATCCTTTTTTTGTAAGACCCGCATAGAAATATGCCACTGACGTGAGTAAAGCCAAAGCAACGGTAGTATTTATATCATTCGTAGGTGCAGCTAACTCTCCATGAGGTAATTGTATGACTTTCCAAGGTAAAAGAGCTCCTGACCAATTAGAAACAAAAATAAATAGAAACATAGTTCCAATAAAAGGAACCCACGGACCATATTCTTCTCCAATTTGAGTTTTACTAACATCTCGAATAAATTCAAGAACATATTCGAAGAAATTTTGACTCCCACTCGGAATGGTTTGTGGGTTGCGAACAGCTATAGTAGCCGAACCTAATAAGATAGCAATTACAATCCAAGAAGTCATAAGCACTTGGCCATGGACTTGGAAACTACCTATTTGCCAATAGAAATGTTGGCCTACTTCCACACCCGATACATCGTACAAGCCTTTTAGTGTTAGTGTGTTTACTAGAAAATTCATATTTTACCCCCTAAAATTAAAAAATTGACCTTGAATTTTTTTGATTCAACCATCTCTTTGCCTACTTGAATCCGATATTTTGAATACCAACTAAGATTACTATTCTAAGATTACTATTTTGAATACTAAGTAATCACATAATATCCCGGTTACTCTTATTCGGTTTGTTTTTAAAAATTCAGAAATAGCAATCGACTTATTATTAATCAAGGATTTCTTATATAACTAAAATGCCCCTCACAAATTGCGAATACTAATTTGTTAAGAATTAATCGGATTGAAGATATAGCATCATCATTCGCTGGAATCGAGATATCTGCTAGATTGGGATCACAATTTGTATCGATTAAACAAATTGTTGGAATTCCCAAAGCGATACATTCTCGTAGAGCCGTATATTCTTCGTGCTGATCGACGATGATTACAATATCGGGTAAACCTGTCATATATTTAATCCCGCCCAGATATGTTTGCAAACGAGATAATTGTCTTTTGAACACGGCTGCATCTCTTTTTGGAAGACGGCTAAGTCTCCCTGTTTTTTGTTCCATTCTCAAGTCCCTGAACGTATGAAGTCTCGTTTCTGTAGTAGACCAATTCGTTAACATACCGCCGAGCCATTTTTTATTAACATAATGACACCGAGCCCGTATTGCAGCCCAGGCTACTGAATCAGCTGCTTTATTTTTGGTACCAACAATTAAGAATTGTTTTCCTCTACTTGCTGCCTCAAAAACCAAATCACAAGCTTCTGATAAAAAACGAGCAGTTCGCGTTAGATTTGTAATATGAATACCCTTACGCTTTGCAGAGATATATGGTCCCATTTTAGGATTCCATTTCCGAGTACCATGACCAAAATGAACCCCTGCCCCCATCATCTGTTCTAAATTGATATTCCAATATCTTCTTATCATTTCTCCCCACACCCCCCTTTTTTTAAGAGACGAGGAACCCTGAACTCAAATAAAAGATTGTTCCGATGGAACCTTCTACTCTACCCTATGATTGGACGTAGAGCCACGACCCAAGTCATTCTATTCTTTTCTAGACATTTCTCTTTTTATTATTAAATCAAATGACTGCACCAAATCAAAGAAAGTAGTGCAAGGAATGAATCCTTTCTTAGCAATCATGAAATCCGATAAATGATTGTTCTGGTGTATCGTGGAAATCCTTTGAAGGGGGATAATCAAAGAATTTTCTTTGGTAAAACAAAATGTCTCTCATTTCTCCATCAAATCGATTCTTTTTTTTTGTTTCCAAAGAAATCTTGTTATATTGTTTTGAAGGATGCACGAATCCTTTGAATCCGGTCCCGCCAGGTATCATCCCCCCCAAAACAACGTTCTCTTTCAAACCTTTCAACCAATCGATACGTCCCCGTAGAGCTGCTTTTGCTAAAACTCGAGCAGTTTCTTGAAAACTCGCTTCTGATATGAAGCTTTGAGTATTGAGGGATGCTCTTGTTATTCCCAATAAGATGGCTCGGTAACAAATTGTTTCTTCCAAAGCTCGTCCCACTCGTTCGGCTCGCAACAATCCAATTAGTTCTCCGGGTGAAAAAACGTTAGACATTCCGTCTTCTGAAACCAACACTTTTGATGTTATTTGACGTACAACAATCTCTACATGCCTATTATGAATCTGCACCCCCTGGGATCGATAAACCTTTTGGATCTTATTAACCAAAGAGATACGACTTTGCACTATAGTTAGCTCAGCACCAACCAAGAATCCCCAAGGAATGCCAAGAATTCTTGTTATACATTCGTTCCAACCTTCAATCCTCTTTTCGAGATTTATCGATATTGAATCAATCGAACGTACTTCTAACACCTGTTCCACTTTTGGAAGACCCTGCGTTATATCACCTGATCTCGATTTTTCATATATAAATGTAACTAATGTGTCTCCTTCGTAAAAAATTTCCCCATAATGGCCATGAACAGTTGCTCCTGGGGTAGCCAAATAAGGCTTAGCTGATCGTATTATTACAGAATCACCTTGAACAAATATAACTTGACCGGATTTTAGGTGCGGTCCGTTTTTGTCTATACACACATTTTGACAAATAAACTGTCCAAGACTTATTATTAGAGAGGTCTCTTCGCAACAACTGTGACGGATAAAATACCAATTCAAATTGAATGGATTGAAAATAATGTTACTGCCTGGATCAGTAGTATAAATTCTACCGCTTTCATCCATTGAATAATATTTTATTGCTTGAAAAGTCTGTTTTAAATTGTCAAGTTGGAAATAATTTGTTAACAGGATCTGATTATGAGTTTTTAAATGGTAAAATAAATAAAAATTATCAATTGAAGGAGACGATCCTAAAGATCCGAATGACTCCCGAATTTCAATTAGTAAATCTTTTTGAATGGATTCTTTTATTACATTATGATAGTTTACTCGGTTGGACGGGCCCATTCGAGAACACTTGGATGATAGCAAAATTATCAATGGTTGGAATTGCTTATTTCTATTCAACAACGTATGAATAGTTCCTTGATTGGGTGGGTTAAGGAATTGTTGAATCCTTGTCTTGGGATAAATGGAATAAAACGGATTACTATGGGTGCAATCTGATCCATTATCCGATAGTAATCCTGAAACTGCGGAATCATTTCTTTTTCCGATATACGAAATAGGAGATTTTGCCAAATCGATTCTTAAGAAATGCCGAATCAAATCGTTTGTTCTTATTTCAACAAAAGAAGCACGGGCTTCTTCGTTAGAAGAGTTTTTTTTATCTTGTTCCCAATTCAATATTAAACAAGTCCGAACTAATTGAATACTTGTATCCGAAATTCCTCTATTTTGGTTGACTTTTCCAGAAAGGATATAATTGACAACTCGAAGTTGCACATTATCACTTTCTTGCAAGATATCAGTAGGGAAAATTGCTGCTAAATTGGGGCCATCCGTTATGTCATATGTAACAACAGGTCGAACCAAAACAAAATACTTTTTTTTGCTAGGTGTAATCCGTTGGACATAGATCCAATTTGTCAATTTTTTGGATTCCTTGGAATTTCCCTTTCCCCTTCCTGGTGGGATCAAAACACCGCTATACCAGGATATTTTATCGGTATCCACAGGAAAATGGATATCTCCAGAAAATATTTTAAGTTCAATTCTGTTTTTTTTTCTCTCCACTCGTACCAACCCGCCTACTCGGCTTCTTATATTTAAGGTGATTTGTGTATCTACTCCAACGATACTATTGTTACATACCATTATGAAAGAAGATCCGGATAAGATATGCACTTCCTCAGGAATGAAAAAAAAAAGATCCACTTTCATTTGGGTTTGGTGTTTTGGCATAAATTCCTTGACTCCTCGATACTCAATCAAATCTTCCTTTTTAAGGATTGAATACATTTCGATATTCCCATATCCATATTTAGTAATCCCAGAACGCTTTCTTCTATATCTAGGATCATCGAAATAAGAAAAAATACTATTTATATGTAAAATACCATTTAGGGGGATTTCAGGCGAGATACCCGGAGGGGGCGTTAGTCTAGTCTCGCCTCCTTGAATTGATTGGAGTAAAATGAGAAATCCATTTCTGCGCCTCTTTGACAATAAATTAGAATTTTCGTGCAAAATGGCCGGATATATTAGATTACAATAAAAATCCGAACTAAAGAAGTAGTGTCTCGGCCGGTGTTTAGTTACAGCGAGGTTAGAAGTATAACTTCGCTTGACAGAACGAGAATGCACGTTCAGTTGATCTTGATCCTTGTGAAGCGAAAGGGAGACTGGACTGGATCTGTACGGACCTCCTAATAATACCCATAAATGACTTGTTTTTGGTAATAGATGCACATTCCCATATGTAAATTCAGATGCATGATACACATCGGTACTCCAGTGCATTTCTCCGTCTGAATCTGAATAACTATGTTTTCGAACCCTCTCTTTAAAATTAAAAGTAGGCGTTCCTGCGCGAATCTCAGCAATCACTTGTTCGGATTCTACATATTGATCATTTTGAACTAAAAGAAAACTTTTTCGCGGAATATTGACATTATGAATAAGATCTTCACTCTCAATGATTACATACAAGTCTATAGAACATAGAAAGGCAGGATGCCCGTGACGGGTACGTGTCGGATGAACCAAATCCTCATTGAATTTTATTTTTCCATTACAAGGTGCTCTCACATGTTCTGCAGTACCCCCCGTGAATACGCCGCCGGTATGAAAAGTTCTTAATGTTAATTGAGTACCTGGTTCTCCAATCGATTGACCCGCAATAATACCTACAGCTTCTCCCAATTCAACCAGGTCACCATGCGTAGGACTCCGCCCATAGCATAATCGACAGATCCAAGATGTACTCTTACAGGTAAAGGGGGTTCGAATAGATATTGGTTGTGCTCGAAAGGTTATGAATCTATTTACAAGCCCAATCCCAATATCTTGATTTCGAGTAGCAATACATCGTGGACCCATATATACATCATCTGCTAATACACAACCAATTAATGATTGAATAAGAATCCTTTCTGACACCATCCCATTCCGAGGACTCACAGAAATACCGCGGCTGGTGCCACAATCTATTCGTCGTACAACAATGTGTTGTACTACTTCAACAAGTCTACGCGTAAGATATCCAGCATCCGATGTTCGTACAGCGGTATCCACAACCCCTTTACGGGCTCCGTAGCAAGAAATGATATATTCTGTTAAAGAGAGCCCTTCTCGTAAATTGCTTTGAATGGGTAAATCAATCATTTGTCCTTGAGGATCCGACATTAACCCTCTCATACCTACTAATTGATGTACCTGGGATGCATTTCCTCTGGCTCCTGAAAAAGACATAATATGAACTGGATTACAAGGGTCGGTCATAGTAAAGTTGAGATTCATTTCTTGTCGCAAATATTCACTTGTAACATACCATATTTCGATGGATTGGCGTAATTTTTCTACCGCGTGTACATTTCCACAATGGTGGTGTTTTTCTAAAATCAAACTTTGTTGTTCAGCATCTTGAACTAGCCATCTCTTCGAGGGTATTGTTAAAAGATCATCAATTCCTAATGAAATGGATGTAGCGGTAGCTTGTTGGAAACCCAGTGTTTTTACTTGATCGAGTATGTGGGATGTATATCCCATTCCGAAGTGATCTATTAATCGACTAATAAGTCGTTTCATGGCAGTTCCGTCTATCGATTTATTGTGAAAGACCAGATTGGCCCGTTCTACCATAAGTACCTCCATATTATGTTGAGTAGGATTCGACAATAGATTTTGGTCGGTGATTGGAAAACTTCCCTTTCTTGATCTTGATTCGCATAGAATTTTCGGAACTATAATCCTAACTGAACCAGAGAGGCCTGAATTCGCACCGGTATTATACAATTACCTTTGTTAGTTAGGTAGTACCATAGAAACAGGCATGAGAAAACCCCTGTATGGCTTCGTCAATTTCTCGATAAAGAGAAATATGACCAACAGTAGTTCGAATGTATAGAAAAATAATTTTTTTTTTTATACTTCTGACTATTAGATAGTGTTCATAAATTTCATAATAAATACCTAAAGATTCATAGTGAACTTCGATGGGAGTTTCTCTTGAAGCAATAACGCGTTGATCTAGTCGCCACCGGAGCCACAAAGGACTATCTAAATTTATTTGTTTCTTCCGATAAGCTCCAATTGCATCATAGGAATTACAAAAAAAAGGTTCTTTCCTATACTCATAGCTATTATTATCACTTCTCTTAGTTTGATATTTTATGCGATTACCTGGACTATATCTATTTATACAAATACCTCGACGATTTCCGCTAGTTAATACATAAAGTCCCATAAGCATATCTTGGGTTGGTACGGAAATGGGATCTCCAATAGCTGGAGACAAAAGATTTATATGAGAAAACATAAGTAAACGGGCTTCCGCTTGGGCCTCCAAAGATAACGGGACATGAACAGCCATTTGATCCCCATCAAAATCTGCATTGAATCCCTTACAAACTAATGGATGTAAGCAAATAGCACGCCCCTCCACTAAAACGGGCTGGAATGCCTGTATGCCTAATCTATGCAGAGTAGGTGCTCTATTCAGCAATACAGGATGTCCCCTCATAACTTCCTGAAGGATTTCCCATACAATGGATTCTTTTTCCCGAATTTTACTCTTAGCAACTCCTATGTTTGAAGCAAGATGTTGTCTAATGAGACCCCGAATTACAAATGTCTGGAAAAGTTCTATTGCTATTTCTCGGGGCAATCCACATCGATGT